TTTTCTTGCATATCATTCAAAAAAGCTTCGGATTGGCTAGTATTCCACCAATTAATAACCCAGGATTCTAGACTTTTTTTAAATGAGAAAGAGATCCACCAAGGCAAAAATACTATAGATGCAAGATATGGGAGGAGAGTGAATGCTTTCTTTTTTGTCATTTTGAATCTGTGAATTTTTAATGAAACGACTTCATTGCTCAACTCTATCCAATCTTTTATTTTTATGAAATGAAATAACAAGGTGAGTTCTATAACAAGAAGGATTACTGAGTTCCTTCCCCAATGCAGAGAAAACACTCATTCTTCGGTTCATTTCAAAATACTTCAATTGGTACGCGCAAGAAATAGGCCAATTCCGCAGCTTTTTGTTCAATTTCTCGCGGAGTCAAATTCTCATCAGTACGAGTCAGTGGAAGGGCTCCCTGTCCTCTAATTTCCATATAAAGTACGGGACGAGGATAAAGACCCTCTTTAACCGCTATTCTAATCGACTGGATATCTCTCATAAGGAATCGAAGAAAGATGCGCCGATTTCTTCCAGGAAATCCCCAACGAAAAATACACACTACTCCTTCTTTTCTATCGAATTGATCATAACCACTGCCTACATTCCACCAAATTGTACACCACAAATAGGAGCTAATGAAGAGACCTGCGATCCCATAGAAAGACATCACGATCCCTTGTGGAAAAAAATGGATTTGCTGAGACGGAAATATGGATATCAGATTTCGACCAAGATAACTAGAAGTTCCCACCAATAGGAATCCTAGTGAACCTAAAAAAAGGATACAGGCCCAGAAGAAATTACTTGTTTTTCGAGACCCCGTTATAAGTTCTATCCATATACGTTCTGATCGCCAGTTCATACTAGATCCAGTTGCATTTTATTGGAAATAACCCCAAAAATTTTGACTTTATGTTTTTGTTCCCGAAGTAACTCTCATCAACTAGCACTATTATGATATGAATCATTTGGAATAATTCAAAGAATCTGTTTGGTAAAAAAGTACAGTATCTCCGCCATAGGATCCCACTATGGATATATACATATAGATATACTGACTTCTGATTTCAGACATCTGCTGATCCTTTTTAAAATAGCTATAATGCTTTTATCCACATATAATGTTTCCGGGCGCATAACAGCGCTTTCACAGGTGTTCGGAAGAAGCCATATCTTGGACTATATTCCAATAAATAGATAACTCTATTAGGATCCAAGTAAAATTCTTGAAATAAATTGATGCGATTGGGTCCCGCCGGATCTAGACAATCTTGTTTTTTTGAACATGAATAGATAAAGAAGCCATTGCAATTGCCGGAAATACTAGGCCTACTAAAGGCACAAAAAAAGAGGGAAAGTTGAAAATTGTCATAGACTATATACCTCGATTTAATATTTGTACCTGTTTTAAAGATATCTTATGATAAGTATATCGATTATAAGTATATAATAATAGGTACAATAAATATAGAACTATAATAAACTATATAAGTGTACCCCCCTTCACCATTCTATTTAGTATTATTGTTCTTTTGTCCTTATCTTCTGATAAAGAACGAAAGAGTTTCTTATAAATTCGCAAAGGATTTTCTTCTATTTTATTCTAACGAACCCGATCCAACAATATACATGGATTCCTTGTAAAAATGAGATTCTCGGGGGAATTTAGCAAAATCCACGATTTCAATTGTATTTTTTATAGATATTGAATAATTTCAATATCTATAAAAAATACGTAAGAAGAGAACATAAATTCTTTTCCAAATTTTGGAGAAGAAAGAGTTAACTCTTTTATCCTGTTGATAGAGTCTTCCTGATCACTAATCAGGAATATAGGTCGAAAGAAAATAGATCTGAAAAAAAAAGGAACAATCTAAAGTGAATTTTGATTCAAGGGAAAGAAATCGTGAAGTTGAAATAACTCACTCAGAACATCTTTTAAAGGATTACGTGGTATGATTGGGTCGAATAAGCCTTTGTCGAATAAATACTCAGCCGATTGGGAACCTTCAGGTACTGTCTTATTCAATGTTTGTTCAATTACTCTTTTGCCTGCAAATGCAATGTAGGCATCGGGTTCGGCAATAATGATATCTCCTAACATACCAAAACTAGCGGTCACTCCACCGGTTGTAGGAGATGTAAGGATTGATACATAGAATAACTTTTTGTTTGATTGATAATTATATAAAGCGGACGAAATTTTTGCCATTTGCATCAAACTCAAACTTCCTTCTTGCATGCGCGCTCCTCCGGAAGCACACACTATAATAAGGGGTAGAGATCCATTAGTAGCATATTCGATCAAACGGGTTATTTTTTCCCCTACTACGGATCCCATACTTCCCCCCATGAACCGAAAATCCATAATCCCAATTGCTATGGGAATACCATTTAATTGACCTATGCCTGTTTGAACAGCCTCAGTTAACCCCGTCTCTTTTTGATAAGAATCAATACGATCTGTATAGGATTCCTCCTCTGACTGAAA